CGACAAAACCCGTGCTCAAAATCAAATTCAAAATATTTTGAGTACGGATTTTTCTGGCCCAAGTGTATCTTGTCTTTACCACGAATCATTTTCCTTGGTTAACAATAATTGTAGTTTTGCCAATATTTGCGGGTTCCTTAATTTTCTTTTTTCCACATAGAGGAAATAGAGTAATCCGTTGGTATACTATATGTATATGCATCTTAGAACTTCTTATAACGACTTATGCATTCTGTTATCATTTCCAATCGGATGATCCATTAATCCAACTAGTGGAGGATTATAAATGGATCAATTTTTTTGATTTCCATTGGAGATTAGGAATAGATGGACTCTCTATAGGACCCATTTTACTGACGGGATTCATCACTACTTTAGCTACTTTAGCGGCTTGGCCAGTTACTCGCGATTCTCGATTATTTCATTTCCTGATGTTAGCAATGTACAGTGGGCAAATAGGATTATTTTCTTCTCAGGACCTTTTACTTTTTTTCCTCATGTGGGAGTTAGAATTAATTCCCGTTTATCTACTTGTATCCATGTGGGGAGGAAAAAAACGTCTGTACTCAGCTACAAAATTTATTTTGTACACGGCGGGGGGTTCTGTTTTTTTTTTACTGGGAGTTCTGGGTATCGGTTTATATGGTTCTACTGAACCAACATTCAATTTTGAAATATTAGCCAATCAGGCCTATCCTGTGGCCTTGGAAATGATATTCTATATTGGATTTTTGATTGCTTTTGCTGTCAAATTGCCAATCATACCCATACATACATGGTTACCAGATACCCATGGAGAAGCGCATTATAGTACTTGTATGCTTCTAGCCGGAATCTTATTAAAAATGGGAGCATATGGATTAGTTCGGATCAATATGGAATTATTCCCTCATGCTCATTCTATATTTTCTCCTTGGTTGATGATGGTAGGTGCAATGCAAATAATCTATGCAGCTTCAACATCTCTCGGTCAACGGAATTTAAAAAAAAGAATAGCCTATTCCTCTGTATCTCATATGGGTTTCATACTTATAGGAATTGGTTCTATCACCGATATTGGACTCAACGGAACCCTTTTACAAATAATCTCTCATGGATTTATTGGTGCTGCACTTTTTTTCTTGGCCGGAACGACTTATGATAGAATACGTCTTATTTATCTTGACGAAATGGGTGGAATAGCTATTCCAATGCCAAAAATATTCACGATGTTCAGTAGCTTTGCGATGGCTTCCCTTGCATTACCAGGTATGAGTGGTTTTGTTGCCGAATTAATAGTCTTTTTTGGACTAATTACTAGTCCAAAATATCTTTTAATGACAAAACTCCTAATTACTTTTGTAGTGGCAATTGGAATGATATTAACTCCTATTTATTTATTATCTATGTTACGCCAGATGTTCTATGGATGCAAGATATTTAATGTTCCAAACTCTTCTTTTTTTGATTTGGGACCACGAGAGTGTTTTGTTTCGATCTCTATTTTTTTACCCATACTAGGTATTGGTATGTATCCTGATTTTGTTCTTTCACTATCAGTTGAAAAGGTTGAAGTTATTCTATCTAATTCTTTTTATTTTTATAGATAGTTTTTTTTTCATAAAAAAAAGAAAAATTTCAAAAAATGTTCGTTGTACAATGACAAAAAGAAGGCCTTTTCTTCTTCTCTTACGTTAAGTAAAAAAATCAATTTGAACTGGCGAGAACCCGGCGAATCACTACAAAATTCACCGGGTTCTCGCCAGTTCACACAAAGTTTTTTTATCTGATATGTGCTGTACACTTTTCTATTTCTATTGGTAAGAACCCCTTTTTGAATTCAATTAGATGTTAATGTAAATGAACCATAACTATGTAGTCCTATTCCTAATAGATTGACCCCAAAATAGCATATCCAAATTATAAAAAATCCAATAGACGCCACAATTGCGGAATTTGTACCCTTCAGTTTTCTATTTGTTCGAGTATGTAAATAAATTGCGAATACGATCCAAGTAATAAAAGCCCAAGTTTCTTTTGGGTCCCAACTCCAATAGGACCCCCATGCTTCGTTAGCCCAGACTGCTCCAGAAAGAATTCCTATGGTTAAAAAGAGAAATCCTAAACTAATAACCCGATAACTCCAATAATCCAATTGTTGAATCAATTGTGACCTGTAATAATTTTTTGGAGAAAAAAAAGAAGTATTTTGGAAAATATTACTTCGTTCATTCATGTATTCGATTTTACCAAAGGAAAATGACTCATTTAAATTTACTAAATGATTACTTGTAGCAAAAACCTTTCTCTTTTTTCTAACCGTAATGACTAGAAGTGATACTGATAATAATGATCCACATAAAAGGGCCGCATAGCCTAGTATCATCATACTTACGTGCATTATTAGCCACTCAGACTGAAGAGCGGGTACTAATATTGTGGATTCGTGTATTTCAGTTAAAAGACCTGAAGTAGCAAAGCCCTGGGTAAAAATAGCACTTGGTCCAATTATTGTGCTTAGAAGATTTGGATTTTTTTTGAAATACGGAACTATATGAATAAGGGAAAAGTTCCATGAAAGAAAGATTAATGATTCATATAAATCACTTAGTGGAAAATGTCTCGAATAAATCCAACGAGTAATTAATAATCCTGTTATACAGAAAAAAGTCATTATCATGCCCTTTTCGGATGAATCATAGACTTTTACGATTTCATCGACTAAAAAGGTTATCAAATGAATTGTAATTATAATTGAAACGATCGAAAAACAAATATGAGTTAATATATGCTCTAAGGTTGAAAATATCATAAAAAAAAGAGTCTCTTAATTATAAAATAGAAATCGGCAATTGAATTCATTATAGGATCTATTTACTTTTTTTAGGAGATGATATGCCGCTACTCGGACTCGAACCGAGATGCTCTCGCACTGCTTCCTAAGAGCAGCGTGTCTACCAATTTCACCATAGCGGCTTGTCTTGAACTCATAATAGCCTATGAATAAGCAATCGTCTAGATTTAAGAATTCAATTGGGTGGAATGAAAGATTCAAATTGATGAATAAAAATCCGTTCAAATAGGTATTTGAAGGTTCATTTTTTTAGCTTAGGGTCTTAGTTTTATTGTGTATTTTATACTCTCTTCGACTTGAACTCTTGGAAAACTCGATTGTCCTACTATGAATTAAGGGATAGAACCCCCCCAAAAAAAACATTTTTCTTTTAATGAACTGTTTTTGATTTATTTGAGTTCAAAAAGTGAAACAAAAAATCCATTTTATCAATGAACATAAAAAAAGAACCTATTTTGGATCATTCAAAATTGACACATTTTTATCCAGAATATCTTCACTAAGGGTTTTTGCCTGGATTGATGGCGAGAGATATATGAGGGTTTAGAGTATGGGAGACTTCAGAGAAAATTCAAAAGTAATAAAGTTTCACAAAAAAGTTTAGAATTTTAATCAATTAGGTTCAATGGTTTTAGTAACGAAAGATTTTCTATCCGCCCTTCTATAACCGAAAAAGTAGATCTATAGAAAAAAGAAAACCTTATATTATTGTAACAAATAGGTTGGTGGGGAAAATAAGACTCCTCGGCTTGGAAATGATAAAATATACTAAATATTCTTTTTAGTATCTTGTTTTTTTTTTGTCAACAAAAAGAAACTTTTTTTTGAATTTGGTAAGGTAAACAGAAGAATTCTTCTTCTACATATTCTAAGAGTGGAACGAATTCCATTTCCTATTGATTATCTCAACAGGGAATGGAATTCGAGAATTTTATTTGCGAAATGAAATGAGTCAATTTTTGAGTCAGGCCCATTCAGATTATTCCAACGTGTTATGTTTTATTACTTATTTTATTTGTTTGTCGCACAAAAAAACTTTTTGAATTCCCGCTAGAAAGAGAGTTCCCTAAGGAATTTGTTTGTCGCACAAAAAAACTTTTTGAATTCCCGCTAGAAAGAGAGTTCCCTAAGGAAAATGCTTTTAACACCGTCCAATACCCCTTCCTTTTCCAAACATTTTTATGAATACGCTTTTTTGATGCAGAAGTACGTTTTTTTGGAACTGCCATTTAAATTAAAATTAAGAGATTACTCATTGGTATAGCTGGATGTGAAAGACATCTATTGTTCAAAAAAAAGTTTGCACTTTTCTAATTCGTTATGTATTTCTTTTCTAGATAATCTTTTTTTTCTAAAAATCGAAAAGAATAGATAAGATGGGGTGAAAAATAGGCCTAATTTGACTCGAGTTTTCAAATTCCAAGGAGATTCATTATTAATTTCTTTCTTTCATATGATTTGACCAATTGTAACTTCTTGATTTGAATATTTGAAATATTTAGCAGAAACTCAGAAAGAATAAGTAAAAACAAATTCAAATTCTATTTAAGTTAGTGCATATCTTCATTTTTTTATTGACTCCTTTCAAAAGAGGTAAGGTTCGGTGAATCGGAAACAATTAATATTAATTAAGAATTAAAAAACTTTTTTTATGGAACAGACATATCAATATGCGTGGATCATACCCTTCCTTCCACTTCCAGTTCCTATGTTACTAGGAGTGGGACTTCTCCTTTTTCCGACAGCAACAAAAAATCTTCGTCGTATGTGGGCTTTTCCGAGTATTTTATTGTTAAGTATAGTCATGATTTTTGCAACGAATATGTCTATTCAGCAAATAAATACTAGTCCTATCTATCAATATGTATGGTCTTGGACCCTCGATAATGATTTTTTCTTAGAATTTGGCTACTTGATTGATCCACTTACTTCTATTATGTTAATATTAATCACTACTGTTGGAATTCTTGTTCTAATTTATAGTGATAATTATATGGCTCACGATCAAGGATACTTGAGATTTTTTGCTTATATGAGTTTTTTCAGTACTTCCATGTTGGGATTAGTTACTAGCTCGAATTTGATACAAATTTATATTTTTTGGGAATTGGTTGGAATGTGTTCCTATCTATTAATAGGGTTTTGGTTCACACGACCTCCTGCGGCA